TTGCGATGATTTTTTTCAACAAATCATAAAGATATTGGTACATTATATATAATTTTTGGGGTATGATGTGGAATAGTTGGTACTGGGCTTTCACTATTAATTCGATTAGAATTAGGAACAGCTGGAGTATTATTAGATGATCATTTTTTTAATGTTGTAGTAACAGCACATGCATTTGTTATAATTTTTTTTATAGTAATACCAATTATAATTGGGGGATTTGGTAACTGGATGGTACCTTTGCTAATTGGTGCTCCGGATATAAGATTTCCTCGTATAAATAATATAAGTTTTTGATTATTACCTCCTTCATTTTTATTACTAATTTGTTCTAGAATAGTGGAGGGTGGGGCAGGAACTGGGTGAACAGTTTATCCTCCACTTAGTGGTCCATTAGGGCATGCAGGAGCATCTGTTGATTTAGCAATTTTTTCTCTGCATTTGGCTGGTATATCTTCTATTTTAGGTGCTATTAATTTTATTACTACAATTTTTAATATACGTTCACCTGGGTTGAGTATAGAACGTGTTAGTTTATTTGTTTGATCTATTCTTGTTACTGTTTTTTTATTACTATTGTCATTACCAGTATTAGCTGGGGCAATTACTATATTATTAACTGATCGTAATTTTAATACTAGATTTTTTGATCCAGCTGGAGGTGGGGATCCTATTTTATACCAACATCTTTTTTGGTTTTTTGGACACCCTGAAGTATATATTTTAATTTTACCAGGATTTGGTATTATTTCTCATATTATTGGAAATTTTACTGTTAAACAACCATTTGGTACTTTAGGTATAATTTATGCAATAATTTCAATTGGAGTATTAGGATTTATTGTGTGAGCTCATCATATATTTACTGTTGGTATAGATGTTGATACTCGGGCTTATTTTACAGCAGCAACAATGGTTATTGCTGTTCCAACTGGTATTAAAGTTTTTAGGTGATTAATAACCTTATATGGTTCAAATACTTCTTTTAATGGTTCTATATATTGGGTTATAGGATTTATTTTTTTATTTACACTAGGTGGTTTAACTGGAATCGTACTTTCTAACTCATCACTTGATATTGTATTACATGATACATATTATGTCGTTGCACATTTTCATTATGTTTTATCAATAGGAGCGGTTTTTGCTATTTTTGCTGGTTTTATTTACTGATTTCCTGTGATAAGTGGATTAGTACTACATGATCGGTGAGCTAAAGCTCATTTTATTGTAATATTTACAGCTGTAAATTTAACTTTCTTTCCTCAGCATTTTTTAGGGTTATCTGGAATGCCACGTCGTTATTCAGATTATCCAGATAGTTATTATATATGAAATCAAGTGTCATCTTATGGTTCTTTAATATCAGTATTTGGAGTAATTATCTTTGTATTTATGTTATGGGAAGCTTTTTTAACTCAACGGAGGGTATTATTTACAGATGGAGCAACTTATTCACGTGAGTGAGATTATTATCTTCCTCCAGATTTTCATAGTAATTTAGAAACAACAGTAGGTGTAAAAGCCTTTTAAAAATCAAGTACTAATTGTATATTTCACTTACAATGAAAAGGTCTTATTTGGATTTTTATAAAAAAAATTGGTTAATTAGTTAATTATTATATTCTGATGAGTAGTAAAAATTTAAGATTGTTATTTACCTTTTGCATAATGGCTTAACTATAAATTATTGATATCAAATTTCCCGAAGTTAAAAGATCTAATTTAATATAATGAATTGATTAATATTTATATGTTTCAAAATATATATAAATATTATTTTAGGGGTGAAAGGCTTATCAATTTTAGCGATATCTGGATTGATTTTAAATGTATTTAGTACAGGCTTATTGCTGATATTAAAAATGTTAAGATTTTTAATTAATAGAAATTTAAATAAATAAATTTTAGGGGTAATTCTCTTTTATTAATTAAAGATAAATTAATTATTATTAATTCTAATTATAAAAATCATTATTTATTTAATATTTTTTAAATTAATATATGTTAAGATTAGTATACATTTAATATTTATAAAGGAACTCGGCAAAATACTCCTCAACTGTTTATCAAAAACATAGCTTTATGTATTAATATAAAGTGGCGCCTGCCCGGTGATAATTTTAACGGCCGCAGTACTTTGACTGTGCTAAGGTAGCATAATCATTTGGCTTTTAAATGGGGTCTTGTATGAAGGAGGAATGGGGAGTTACTGTCTCTATAAAAATTAATAAAAGTTACTTAAAAGGTGAAAATACCTTTAAAAATAAATTAGACGAGAAGACCCTAGGAGTTTAATATATATTTTGTTGGGGCGACACAACAACAATTAACTTGTTGATTTATATTTATATATCGGATATTTCATAAAAATATAAGCTACCCTAGGGATAACAGCATAATTTATTAAAGTTTGTGACCTCGATGTTGGACTAGGGTAATTTTATTGTTAGAAATAATAAAAGGAAGTTCTGTTCGAACTTAATTCCCTACATGATCTGAGTTCAGACCGGCGAAAGCCAGGTCAGTTTCTATCTTTTATAGTTGTATTATTAGTACGAAAGGACCATAATATAGTAATTATGTTATATTAACTTGGCAGAATTAATGCGCTTGATTTAGGTTCAAGTTATAATAAATATTAGTTAATTCTAAAATAGTTTATTTAAAATACTAACTTTGGAAGTTAATGATCGAGTTAGCTCGTTTTTGGGAAATATACTTTATGTAGAAGAATTGATTTGCAATCAATAAGAGAATTATTCTATTTCCATTGGAAGTTATATTTGTTTTATTATTTACGTTGGTATCATGCAGGTTTATATTAGTAGGAAACCCTATAATAATTGGAATTTTACTATTAGCTTTAAGTTTTCTAATAGTTGTACAAATTGGATTTTTAATTAGCAGTTGGTATGCGTATATTTTATTTTTGGTTTATGTTGGAGGTTTACTTGTAATATTTATTTATATTTGTATAATTAGTAGGAATTTACAGTTAGGGGGATTTTTTAGTTTAAGAGGGTTAGGATTAACAATTATAATTTTAACTTTAGCTGGTCAGTTTATTAATAATCAGAAGATATTAACTCATTTAGATATATTAAATGGAATAAATTTTCCATTGAGATTATTATTAATATTAGGGGTTTACTTACTTATGTGTTTTCTTTCAGTAATTAGTATTATTTTAAGAGGAGGAACTACTATAAATATTGAAAATAATTAATATAATTGATCGTTTTACATTTATGTTAGGTTTATCATGTATACTTTTAAGTATTATTTCATTTAGAATTTTTTGAGGGGTTGAAACTAAATTAATTGAAATTAGTTTAGTTAATTTATCTAGATTAGAATTTTCTGTTTTATTTATTATTGATAGTGTTAGTATTAGGTTTGGATGTGTTGTTTTATTAATTTCTAGATGTGTATTTTGGTTTGCATCAAGCTATATAAGAGAAGATTTATTTTATAATCGATTTATTTTAGTATTATTGGGGTTTGTAATTTCAATAATAGTATTAATTTTTGCAGGTTCTGTATTAATAATTTTACTAGGCTGAGATGGTTTAGGAATTACATCATTTGTATTAATTATTTATTATCAAAATAAGGAAGCCGTGAGATCAGGATTTTTAACTTTAGTAGTAAATCGTTTAGGTGATGTATTAATTGTGTCTAGAATCTTTTTTATAATTATTGCTGGATATTTAAGGGTAATTCCTTTAGATAGTTCAATAGTGATAGTTATTAGGATCTTGGTTTTAGCAAGTTTAACAAAAAGAGCTCAATATCCATTTAGCCCATGATTACCAGCGGCTATAGCCGCTCCAACTCCGGTTAGAGCATTAGTTCATTCTTCTACTCTTGTTACAGCTGGAGTTTATTTAATTATTCGGTTAAGAATAAATATTAAACTTCAAAGTGAGGTAAGTGATATATTATGTTTTGTTGGAAGTGTAACATGTTTATTAGGAGGTGCAGCTGCCATTTGGGAAACTGATATTAAAAAAATAATTGCCCTATCAACTTTAAGGCAATTAGGAGTTATAATGTTTAGTTTAAGAATAAATTACCCACTTATAGCTTTATTTCATCTTTATACTCATGCTATGTTTAAGGCATTATTATTCTTAGTTGCTGGGGTAATTTTATTGATAAGTTATGGGGTACAAGATTTACGACTTTTAGGTGGGGTAATGATTCAAAACCCTGTTTTAATTGTGTTCTATAATATTAGAAGTTTATGTTTAGTTGGTGCCCCATTTGTAAGGGCGTTTTATACAAAACATTGTATTTTGGAATTAATACTTATGTCTAATGTTAATATATTTTCTGTAGTATTAATAATGGTTGCTACATTAAGAACAGCGGTTTATGTAACACGAAGATTAAAAGTTTTATGTTGAAGAAAAGTAGTAATTAATCTTAGAATAAGAGTAAATAGATGAAAATTTTTTATTCCATTTAGAATTTTAGGGATTATAGGAATTATAAGTGGTAAATTATTTAGAATATTAAATAGCGCAGTTCTTCAGTCTATATTTTTACCTAATATTTGAATAAATATTATTAATATTACAACTTTAATGGGGGTGCTTGTTGGATTAATGTTACGTAAAAAAATGAAATCATGGATTATATCAACATTATTTTTTTCTAGACCATCATTATTAAAATTAACAAAACCTTTTAGAAAAATTTCTGTTAATTTAAAAAGATTAGATTATGGTTGATTAGAGCCTATAAATTATCTTTACCCTAGTGGTTATTTTATATCAAGAGGTATCTATAATATATTTTTGTGGCCTTGGTTGAGTACAAATAATATATTACGAAGATTAATTAGGGTAGTTTTAATTTTATATATATGTTATTTACTATAATAAATATTATTACTTGCTTATGTGTTTTGCTTTCAGTTGCTTATTTTACATTATTAGAGCGTAAAGTATTGGGTTATATTCAAATTCGGAAAGGCCCTTATAAAGTAGGTTTATTTGGTATTTTTCAGCCTTTAGCAGATGCATTAAAGTTATTTATAAAAGAAAAAATTAATTTAGTAAGAAGAAATTCAATTGTTTTTTATATTACTCCTGTTTTTGGATTTGGTTTAGCATTATTAATTTGATTTTTATATCCAAGTCATTGACCTATTAGTTTTGTAGTATGAGGAGTTTTATGTTTTTTTTGTATTTCATCTTTAAATGTATATGTTACTATAATAGCTGGGTGAGGTTCAAATTCTAAATATGCTTTTCTTGGAGCTATTCGGGCTGCAGCTCAAACTATTTCTTATGAAGTTATAATAATTTTGGTGTTAATTTTTCCAGTGGTAATTCTTTTATCATTTTGTTGAAATAAAGCTTTAATATCTTTTCCTAGAATTGTTGTATTTTACCCTGTAATAATTATTTGATTTACAAGAAGTTTAGCTGAAACTAACCGTGCTCCCTTTGATTTTGCAGAGGGTGAATCTGAGTTAGTTTCTGGATTTAATATTGAATATCAAGGGGGTTTGTTTGCTCTTTTATTTTTGGCAGAATATATAAGAATTATTTTTATTTCTATAGCTACAGTTGTATGGTTTTTAGGGGGTAATGGTTATTTTAGTTATATTTTATTAATTTTATTGGTCTCTATTGGGTTTTTATTTTGTCGAAGAGCATATCCACGTTATCGTTATGACTTATTAATATTATTATGTTGAAAAAGATTTTTACCATTTTCTTTAGGTGTTTTAATAATGAGGTTAATAATATTAGTTATTTAGTGGAATTAAAATTTATTTTTATATTATTAATAATTGGGCTAATTCAAGCGTTTATTTTTAATAGGGCTCATATTATATCTTTATTATTACTGCTTGAATCTATAATATTAATTTTAATATGTTTCTTTTTTTTTATTTTAATTGAATTAGGAGCTGATCCTTTAATATTTTTGTTAATACTTACATTAAGAGCATGTGAAGCTGCTTTAGGTTTATCAATTTTAGTAAGTTTAATACGTTTCCATGGAAATGATCAGTTAATATCAATTTCAATATCTAAATGATTTGCGTAAATTACCTATAATAAAGGAGTTAACGGACTTACCAAGTCCTATAAGATTTTCAATTTGGTGAAATGGTGGATCAATTTTAGGGGTTATATTAGGTGTTCAATTAGTAACGGGAATTTTTTTATCAATACATTACACAGCTGATATAGAGTCTACTTTTTATTCTGTTGTTCATATTATACGTGATATTCCTGGAGGATGATGGTTTCGTTTAGTTCATGCAAATGGAGCTTCTTTTTTCTTTATTTTTTTATATTTACATATTGGACGTGGGATTTACTATCAAAGGTATTTAACTCAAACACGAACTTGAATAGTTGGAAGTTCTATTTTTTTATTATGTATAGGTACTGCATTTTTAGGGTATGTATTACCTTGAGGTCAAATATCTTTTTGGGGGGCTACTGTCATTACTAATTTACTTTCTGCGATTCCTTATTTTGGGCCAAGAATAGTTGAGTGAGTTTGAGGGGGATTTTCTGTGGGGCAGCCAACATTAAATCGTTTTTTTTCCCTTCATTTTGTTTTACCATTTTTGATTAGTGGAATAGCTGTACTTCATTTAATATTTCTTCATGATAAGGGTTCTACTAATCCTTTAGGAGATTTAAATCATATTAATAAAATTCCATTTCATCCTTATTATAGATGAAAAGATGTTGTTGGTGGAGTTTTAGTACTTTTAATATTATTAATGGTATGTTTTTTTTTACCTACGGTTTTAAGTGATCCAGAAAATTATATAATAGCAAATCCAATAGTTACACCTGTTCATATTCAACCTGAGTGATATTTTTTGTTTGCTTATGCTATTTTACGGTCAATTCCTTCAAAGCTTGGAGGGGTGGTTGCTTTAGCTTTATCAGTTTTGATTTTATATTTTTTACCTTTAGGACTAATGAAATGGTCAATTCCTGTAAGTTATAATTTATTATATCAGATTATTTTTTGGATAATAATTACTACTTTTCTTTTATTAACCTGATTAGGGGCTTGTCCAATTGAGGAGCCTTATTTTTCTTTATCTCAACCTATAACAGTCTTTTTCTTTCTTTCTTTTATTTTATTATTAATTTGTCCTTGATTGCGTTTTAGAAATACTTATAAGTAGTTTATCTAGTTTATTAAAATATTTATTTGTCAAGTAAAAGATACTTATAGTGATAGAATGATAATTTAAATAAAATATTAAATTGCAAATTTAAAAATGTATAATCTCATTCTTTATTTAAAAGATAGCTTAAAATAAAGCAAAGCTTTGAAGGGGCTTTTATGGGATACCTCTTTTATATGAGGATTTGAGGTCAGTTTAATTTAGTAGATCCAGGAGCTCCTGTTCAATCTGAAATATTACTTTTTCATGATCATGCTATAATTTTATTAGTAGGTATTTTTGTTTTAGTTGCTCTAGTTGGGGTAAAGTTTTGTTTTAATAAAGTTTCTTCTCGATTAGTTCATGAAGCTCAAACTTTAGAAATTATTTGAACAATTGTTCCAGCTTTATTACTTATTTGGTTAGCTTTACCTAGTTTACGATTATTGTATTTGTTAGATGAGCAAGGTAGAGATGGTGTTGTTTTAAAAGCTACTGGACATCAATGATATTGAAGTTATGAAATTCCAAGCTTATCTATTGGTAGTTTTGATTCTTATATAATTCAAAGAGAAGATTTAAAAGTTGGTGATTTTCGGCTTTTAGAAGTTGATAATCGGCCACAAGTTCCATGGGGGGTGGCTTCATCAGTTATTACTACATCTTCTGATGTTATTCATGCTTGGGCACTTCCTTCAATAGGTGTTAAGATAGATGCAGTACCTGGTCGATTGAATAGGATGGGAATATTTCCTGAATATAGAGGTGTTTTTTATGGTCAGTGTTCTGAAATTTGTGGTGCTAACCATTCTTTTATACCTATTGTGTTAGAGGTTGTGAAAATTGAAGATTTTATTAAAAGTTAATTTTGATGGCTGATAAAGGCAGTAAATTGTAAATTTATGTATGGGTATACCTCAGATTTATAGTTTAAATAAAACATAAGCCTTCAAAGCTTAAAATGGATAATTAGTTTTAAATCTGTAATGTATTTACTATTTAAATTATTATATTTATATAAATATAATAATATGTGTTTAATTTAGTATATTAGTATATCTACCTTCCAAGTAGAAGGTCTATCATGAATTCATTATATAAGTTAGTTAAACTAAAGGTTTGTGGAGCCTTAAAAATCATATGATTGTAATGTAATTAATAATATCTTATGGTTTAAGATTTATTTAATATTGTTTGACATAATTAGATAAAATTATATCACTAGTTTATTTTCTCCTATTTTTGAAGTTAAATGTTAAGACTAGTCAATTATAATTTATTAATAAGTTATTTCTTGAGTTTTTATATGTAAAAAATGTAATAACCTTGAGGTTTTTTGGAGGTTTAATATCTTAATATATTTTAAGTTAATATCTACTTTATTAGTAAATCTCCAGGGAAGCCTCCCCGGGGAGTTTTTCACTTCTTTTTTGATAAATTTTAAGATAGTACCTATTTATTAATAGTCTGCAGGGAAGCCTCCCGGGGAGTTTTTCACTTCTGTTGGTCTTATGTTATTAGATAGGATTATATTACCAATAATTTACTACCCTCTATCTCCCCGAAGCTAAATCCTAGAGTATCAATTATAGGATTATAAATTATATATTAAGGTTAATATACATATATATATATATATATAAAGTGGAAAGCATAAGCCCCAGGGGAACTTCCCCGGAGGCTTTTACACCTTTAATAATTTTAAGGTAGTATTTACTTTTCTAAATAATTTTTGGGGAAATTATTCCTGGGAGTTTATACTTCTGCTAATCTTGAATTATTAGATAGGATTATATATTAATAATTTATCCTCTGTCTCATTTCAAAATTAAATACTAGGGTGATTAACTATTAATAGATAAATTATATTTTGAGGTTTAATCTATAATATTAAAAGCATTTATCTTTCAAGGGAATCTTAGATTTTTTATTTATTTTATATTCCTCCGCGGAGACCTTGGGAGTTAATATTGTTTTAATCATATGTTACTTAACAAAATATATATTAAATTACTTCTTTAAAGGATATTCCTCTTAGAAATTCAAATCTTCTCGTGCAAAACACTTTTTAAAGTATGAGTAGAAGAATCTTATAGTAGGCTCTTAAAACCTATGCATTTATCTGCCACAACTCATATATAAAAGTTGGAGGTGTTACTGTATTTTTAGTTATTAATTTTACATTCCCAATTAATTGATATGTGTTTGAGTTTAAAACTATATAAAATACTAATAGAAAAATAGTATAAACTAAGAAAATAGTTAAGCCTGCTGAAGGTCTAAGTTGAGGCATATTTAAGTAAAAATTATATCTTTTAATTAACAGTTAAATGCTTATTCAAGCTCTACTTAAATGGGTGTTCGGCAGCATATAATCTAATTAATAATGTAAAAATATAAGCTTGAATAAAACTTACAAAAACTTCAAATAGTATATACCCAATTATAATAAAACTTAAAATTATTGTTGACGAAGTTGGAAGTGAAGATCTTAAAACATTTGCAATAAGAGATAAAACAATATGCCCGGCTCTAATATTTGCTACTAATCGGACAGTTAAAGTTAAAGGTCGGATTATAATACTAATTGTTTCAATAATAACTAAAAATGGAATTAGTACTATTGGAGCTCCTGATGGGGCTAGGTGTGCAATAACTTGTTTAGGTGAGTTTAGTATTCCTGATAGTAAAAGAGATAATCATAAAAGAAGTGCTAATGATCTATTAAATCATAAACTTGATGTAACACCATACACATATGGAGTTAATCCAATTAAATTATTAAAAATTAAAAATAATATTAACCCTGTTAATAATAGTTTTATTGGATTAAATGATTGTGCGCCCTTTCAAAATCTTGAAATTCGTCTAAGAAATATTAAGGGTAGTCTTCAAACTCAACTAGAATTTATTCTAAATGTTAAAGTTAATAGAATAGAAGCTAATCAAGATCAAATTCTATAAGCACCATCTAGTGAAGAAAATAAATCAGTTATCATTTATAAGAGAGAAATTTCTCATTACTAAGGCCGAAACTTAATGCATTAATGCTTTCTTACATATTTTAAGGCAAAGCCAATTTTACTTTGAAAAAGTAATGTATTATTATTTACTATTAAAACAGAGACAGCTTCAGCTACCTCTACTATGTTACGACTTATCTCATTTAATCAAAGAGAGTGACGGGCGATTTGTACACTAAATTTTAAAAATTCAAAATTTAAATGAAATTTTAATTACTTTCAAGTCCAACTTCAACTTATATTAATTCAGTTTTTGAAATCTTAGTTATTGTAACTCGCCAGTAACTTATTTATTAGCTGCACCATGATCTATCATTTTGTTAAAACAACTTGAATATACTTCATGAATATTCTGATGATGACGGTATACAAACTATAAAAATAAGAAAGGTTTCTTGGTGGTTATCTATTATTTGGTAAGTTCCCCTGAAGTTAAATTTAGCCGCCATATTCTTTAAGTTTTTACCTTATGGTATTAGTGCTTTATAAATACTTTTTAGATAAGAATAATAGGGTATCTAATCCTAGTTTTAGTCCTAATTTAAAACACTTAATTTTAAGTATAATTTACACATTTTACCGTTGTAAAAAGAAATTAATTGTAGATTTATAAAAACATAAACAAAGCCATAGTATGACCGCGGCTGCTGGCACTATTGTTAGCCACTTCCATATTTTAGCTAAGTTAGTAGTTATACTATAGATTAATAATATTGGCTGGCACAAAAAATCAGTAAAAGCCATAACCATCATAAGATATTTTATGTCCCATCAGAATAAAGTGGTTCCTCAGGGGTTCCCCATTTTCGGGTTATGAGCCCAATAGCTTATTTAGCTTACCTAAGGAAAAAGTTATTCAATCAATAGCTCCTTGAGATCATTCATAAAATAATCCTAAGATTAAAATTAATAAAAAACCAAAAAAGATGCTTATAGTTGTAATCGTAATAGATATCGTAAACATTCTTAAGATTGGGAATAGTAAAGAAACCTCAATATCAAAAATTAAAAATAATACTACTAATACAAAAAACCGAGTTGAAAATGGTGCGCGTATGCTTCTTAATGGATCAAAGCCACACTCAAATGCTGAATTTTTATCAATACAATAGTTATTAGATGATCAAGCTACTATTAAATAAATAATTAGTAAAACTACGGCTAAGGCAGTTACAAGTAATAAATGTTTATACATTAAAGTGTCTTCACTTTAAGGTGATATTCACCATTAAAGATTTTCAAAATCAATATAATTAAAAATAAAGGATAGAAGGATTATAATTGAGGCTGCTAACTTTGATTTGGGCGATGTTCCATCCTTATATGATCTGTTTAGTTTATATTAGTTTAGGTTTGTTACTTTTTGCTAATTGAGAGGTAAGTTTGGTTGGTTTTACATTAATATTAGTTTTGAGTTTAATTATAATAAATCAAAGATTTTCTTATGGTGAAGTAATAATATTTATAACTGATAATATTTCAAGATTAATAGTGGTTTTATCTTTACTATTGTGTTTTTTAGCACTTCTTTGCTCTTCAAATTTTAAGAACTCATTATTTATTATATTAATTCAAATTTTACTAATTGTATTAATTTTGGCTTTTAATATTAATAGAATTATTTTGTTTTATGTTTTTTTTGAAATTTCATTAATTCCTACTTTATTATTGATTATTGGATGAGGCTATCAGCCAGAGCGATTACAAGCTGGAACTTATATAATAATTTATACAGTGGCTGCATCTTTGCCCTTATTAGTATTTTTAATTTATTATGGTGGTTTATTTTCAACCTATAATATATTTTTAATTAAGTGTAATATAGTTAATATTTGTAGATTTTGAATAATAATAGCAATGGTTACAGCATTTTTAGTAAAACTTCCAATATATATATATCACTTGTGATTACCAAAGGCTCATGTTGAAGCTCCATTAGCTGGGTCTATAATTTTGGCTGGTATTTTATTAAAATTGGGTGGGTATGGGTTATTATTAATATTAAAGAGATGAAACCTTGAATTAATTCAAGGTTTCCCAGTTTTTTTTACTATTTTAAGTATATGAGGGGGAATTTTAGCATCATTTTTATGTTTACAGCAAAGTGATCTTAAGTCGTTTGTAGCTTATTCATCGGTAGCTCATATAAGTTTAGTAGTAGCTGGTAGTTTAATTAATACAAATTGGGGTATTGTAGGTGTAAAATTAATTATAGTTGCTCATGGATTTACTTCACCTGCCCTTTTTTATTTAGCATATATTTCATATTTGAAATCTTCTAGACGAAGATTGCTTCATTCTGGTGGCTTGTTAGTGTTTTTTCCATTACTTAGATTAATATGATTTTTAGGTTTAAGTGTAAATATAGCAGCCCCTCCAACCTTAAATTTAGTAGGTGAATTAATAATAATGCCTATTATATGAATATTAGGATGATGTGTTGCTTTTATTATAATGGTATTAATACTATTTAGTGCTATTTATAATATATATCTTTATGTTTTGTCAAACCATGGGGGTCAAAATAATTTAATTATTTCTGGTAATCAAATAAAAAGTTCTGAATATTTAGGCTTATTTTTACATATAATTCCTTTAATATTACTATTAAGTTTATCTCAATTCAATGGTTTAGTAGTATTCTACTACCTATTATAATTTTTTTTGGTTTACAAAACCAATGTTTTAAATAAACTAAATAGGTATGAACCTCATCAATAAATTCTAATAAATAAGAATAATCAAACTACATCTACAAAATGTCAATACCATGCAGCAGCTAAAAATCCAATGTGGTGTGAAGAACTAAAATGATTAAAAATTATTCGAATTAAGCAGGTTAATAAAAATGTGGCACCAACTGCAACATGTAGTCCATGAAATCCAGTTGCAATAAAAAATGTACTTCCATATACACTATCAGCAATAGAAAAAGCTGTTTCTGTATATTCACCATATTGTAAGTATAAAAAGTAAATACCTAAAGTTACGGTTAAAGTTAAAGCTTGAACCCTTTGGTTATATTTTTGTTCTTCAATTCTATGATGGGCTCATGTAATGGTAACACCTGATAATAAAAGAACGGCTGTATTAAGTAATGGTACTTGAAAAGCTTGTAGTGTTGAGATACCAGCAGGTGGTCATATTGCACCTACTTCTACAGCTGGAGATAGTCTGCTATGAAAGTAAGCTCAAAAGAAAGCAAAGAAAAAACAAATTTCTGATACAATAAAAAGTAATACTCCAATTTTTAAGCCTCTTACAACATTAGAAGTATGGAATCCTTGAAATGTGGATTCACGTGTAATATCTCGTCATCATAAGTATGCAATTAAACTTGTTAAAATTAAACCAAAAAATATTAAGTTAGTATTTTTTATACGAATAAATATAATTGTACCAATTGGTAAACATGTAATAGCTAATGAGCTTAGAATAGGTCATGGGCTATATTCAACAAGATGAAATGGTGTTTTTGTCATTAATGGTATAAAATATTATAAAGATATAATATAGTATATTTATAGCAGCCGCCGGTGGTACGGGTATCATTGATGTTGATATATTCAAGTTAATCTTGCTGCTATTTGAATTTAACGGTTATATTGTTTAGTGTAATAATTATTTTTAGTGCTATTTTATCTCTTAGATCTACTAGTTGACTTCTTTTTTGAGTTGGAATAGAGATAGGGTTACTTAGATTATTACCAATTGTTTACAGTCATGGGAGTTTATTAGTTAGGGAGTCTTCAATAAAATATTTTTTGGTTCAATCTTTGGCTAGAATTTTAATATTTTTTGGGGGAGCTTTAATTTTTATATTACTAATTAACAGTTGATTAAGTCAAAGATTAATATTTATTAGATTAGCTATTAAGATTGGATTATTTCCTATACATTTCTGGGTAATTCCTGTATTAAGGGGTTTATGATACCCTCAAATTGGTGTTATTTTAATCCCTTTAAAAGTTGCTCCTTTAGCTTTAATTAATTATATTGAATTAAATAGATTGTTAATAAATATTTTATATTTTATAGTTGTAATATCTATACTTAGAGGAGGTTTTATTGGAAATAATTCATCAAATGTTCGAGGTATAGTTGGTGCATCTTCAATTGCTCATACAGGTTGATTAATAATTAGAATATATGTTGGTAAATTATGATTTTATTATTTAATTTATTCATTTGTATTAATTTTAGTATTAGGTTCTATTTGAATTAATAATAATTTATTTGGGGGAATTTCTGTATTAAGTTTAAGTGGGCTTCCACCTTTTATTATATTCTCTGTAAAATACTTAGTAGTTTGAATATTAGTAATGGAAGGGTTTTCTATTTTGAGATTATTAGTTGTAGTTTTAAGTGCTTCTATTAGTCTAATATTCTACTTAAAATTTAGCTATTCTTTTATATTAAATAAAAAAAAAGGAGGGTTTTTTAGTTCATTAATTTTTATTTTATTAAATTTTATTGGTAGATTGGTTTTATTATTATATATTTAATTTTTTATGGCTGAGAGTAAGCGGTAGATTTTTAATCTATTGAGGATTAATTCTTTGCGATGATTTTTTTCAACAAATCATAAAGA